TAATAAACTTGTAATTACCTTGCATTTCTATTTACATTCTATCTATTGATAGAACACAAAGAACAAACTCTTTCATTCCTCTCTGTCTTCAATCAAAACAAAAAAGAAATACCTCTAATTTTATAAGGTTAAATAAAAAATAAAAAATTCGATTGTTAATTTGATATAAGATAATTGCTATGCTTAGTGTGTGACTCGGTGGTTTTTGATTTTTAGGGAAAGGATTCAAAAAAAAAAATAGGCCAACTCCTATTATGAATTAATAAGTATAGAACTAATAACCAATATAGAACTAATAACCAACTCATCGCTTTGCATTATCTGGATTCAAAGAAGCAGTCAAGATATGATATAGTAATCATATAATCGCAGCAATTGCAATTTTTTTTTTCTGAAAAAAAAAATCAATCTGATTATTTTATTCTAAAACAAAATAGAAAATAATGCAGATAAATGGAAGGGTGAAAGAAAGAAAAAAAAGAAAAAAAAATATCAATGATATATGATTCCAATATGTAAGGTCTATGATTCATTTTATAAAAGCCAATAAATGTAATAAAGCATCAATAGAGATTGATCTATAATTAAATGAATCTATTCATAGAACAAAAAATCAAGAGCCTGGAGCCAATAAAGACTGAGAAAATTGACTCAATAACAAATTTCATTCAATTTGATTTTATTCAGGACTCCATTGTAAAAGTAGGACCTAACCATTAATTGGGAAGTGATGGGGACGACGGAACCAATAAATCAGTACTGATTTATTGGGCAGGATGGCGAAAGAAAAGAAAGGAACCAGTAGACAATTCATTTCTATTTAGTCTTTATTCTAAAAGCTAATGGATTACTTCCACAAATGAAATAATTATTGAATGAAATAATTATTGAAATAGTAAATATTCGCCCGCGAAGGTTTTATGTTATTAAATTTTAAAATTTTAAACAAAACAATCTGATAACATATTGACTATATAAAATATATAAACAAAATGAAAACCAGAAATCGAATACATAGTCATATAAAATTCGATAGAATAGAAAATAGAATAATACAAAAATATAAAAATTTCTAATAATACAAATTTATAATAACAAAAGAAATCCCACCAAATAACATGCTTTAGTATAGTATATTATTATATGTATATTTTTTTAATCATTTCATTCGCGAGGAGCTGGATGAGAAGAAACTCTCATGTCCGGTTCTGTAGTAGAGATGGAATTGATAAACGACCATCTACTATAACCCCAAAAGAACCAGATTCCGTAAGCAACATAGAGGAAGAATGAAAGGAATGTCTTATCGAGGTAATTGTATTTCTTTCGGTAGATATGCTCTTCAGGCACTTGAACCCGCTTGGATTACATCTAGACAAATAGAAGCGGGACGACGGGCAATGACAAGAAATGCGCGCCGCGGGGGAAAAATATGGGTACGTATATTTCCTGACAAACCTGTTACTGCAAGACCTACGGAAACACGTATGGGATCGGGGAAAGGATCCCCCGAATATTGGGTAGCTGTCGTTAAGCCTGGCAGAATACTTTATGAAATGGGCGGAGTAACAGAAAATATAGCTAGAAAGGCTATTTCAATAGCAGCGTCAAAAATGCCTATACAAACTCAATTCATTATTTCGAGATAGGAATAGAAAAACCAAAGGAAAATGATATGATCCAATCTCAGACCCATTTGAGTGTAGCAGATAACAGTGGAGCCCGAAAATTAATATGTATTCGAATCATGGGGACTAGTAATCGGCGATATGCACATATCGGTGACATTATTGTTGCTGTAATCAAAGAAGCCGTACCAAATTCACCTCTAGAAAGATCCGAAGTAATCAGAGCTGTAATTGTACGTACTTGTAAAGAACTCAAACGTGACAACGGCATAATAATAAGATATGATGACAATGCTGCAGTTGTCATTGATCAAGACGGAAATCCAAAGGGAACTAGAATTTTTGGTGCAATCGCCCGGGAATTGAGACAGTTAAATTTCACTAAAATAGTTTCATTAGCACCTGAAGTATTGTAAGATAAAACATTGTAAGATATAAGATGAGACCCCGATATAGTTATAGTATTTGAATGGAATTAATTAAAGTAAATTAGAATAAATTAGAAAATGAATTAAAAAAAATGAATTAAAAATGAAAGAAATTAGTAGATTGGAGTTCATGTATATACCTCTAAAATAATAAAAAAAATGAATTCATATGATAAAAAGAAAACAAACAAAAAAAGAAAAATATGTTGATTATATCAAAATTATGAGGTACCAATAAATTTAGTTTATCATGGGGAGAGACACTATTGCTGACATAATAACCTCTATACGAAATGCGGACACAGATAGAAAAGGAACTGTCCGACTAGCATTTACTAACATCACCGAAAAAATTATTAAAATACTTTTGCAAGAAGGTTTTATTGAAAATGTGAGGAAACATCAGGAAGGTAAGAAATTTTTTGTTGTTTTAACTCTACGACATAGAAGAAATAGGAAAGGATCGTATGGAACTAATCTAAATTTAAAACGAATAAGTCGGCCTGGGCTACGAATCTATTCTAACTATCAAAAAATTCCTAGAATTCTAGGCGGGATGGGGATTGTAATTCTTTCTACCTCTCGGGGTATAATGACAGACCGAGAGGCTCGACTAGAAAAAATCGGTGGAGAAATCTTGTGTTATATATGGTAATCTTTCCTCTCGGATATCGAAATATTATTCGGACTTCCTGTTTGTGAAAAAAAAAAAAATAGAAAGAAGAAAGAAAAGGGTTCTAATATTATTTTTATTATTTTTCCTGCATTATATTATATTAATTGATACTTGATACTTCACGAGGTTTTAGCTGGAATGAAAGAATAAAAATAGAGTCAAGTCAAGAGGGTTTAATTGTTGAATCACTTACTAATGGTATCTCTCAAGTTTGTTTCGATAATGAAGATCGGATTTTAAGTTCTGTTTCAGAAAAAATCCGACATAGTTTTGTTTTATCCGTAGACTACTAAGGCATAGAGTAAAAATAAAAATGGAAGTAAGCCGATATGATTCGACCAGAGAACGTCTAATCTATAGACTACACAACAAAAATTTGAATGATTAGGTAGTTTTTTTTTTTCAACTTCCATATTCCTTTCATTTTCATAGAGATATAATTCCAGATTGGAAAATTGAACGAAACTTATTTTCTTCAAAAACACATGTATATTCAAAATTAAGGAATGACAAATATGAAAATAAGGGCCTCCGCTCGTAAAATTTGTGAAAAATGCCGACTAATACGTAGACGGGGACGAATTAGAGTAATTTGTTCCAATCCGAGACATAAGCAAAGACAAGGATAGTCCTTCGAAACCGGTACTCTTTATCTTCTTTATCTTTAAGGCATCCGATATATAAATAAAAAAAAAGATTTATTTTGACATGACATGGATATATCCATAGACACCTGGCTTCTATTTATAAGATGAGAACATAAAATATGGCAAAACCTTTACCTAGAATTGGTTCGCGCAGGAATGGCCGTATTAGTTCACGTAAGAATGCGCGTAAAATACCAAAAGGAGTTATTCATGTTCAAGCAAGTTTCAACAATACTATTGTGACGGTTACAGACGTACGGGGGCGGGTGATTTCATGGTCTTCCGCCGGAATGTGCGGGTTCAGGGGCACAAGAAGAGGGACACCATTTGCTGCTCAAACCGCAGCTGGAAATGCTATTCGGACAGTAGTGGATCAAGGTATGCAACGAGCTGAAGTCATGATAAAAGGCCCCGGTCTCGGACGAGATGCGGCATTAAGAGCTATTCGTAGAAGTGGTATATTATTAAGTTTCGTCCGGGATGTAACTCCTATGCCACATAATGGCTGCAGGCCCCCTAAAAAACGACGTGTGTAAAAATCTAAACATTGTAAACATTGTAAAAATATAAACATTGAAGAGATTTCAAGAGAAATAAATAATTCAATGATTTGATCAAAAATAACAAACATTCTTATGGTTCGAGAGAAAGTAACAATATCTACTCGGACACTACAGTGGAAGTGTGTTGAATCAAGAGCCGACAGTAAACGTCTTTTTTATGGACGCTTTATTATGTCTCCGCTTATGAAGGGTCAAGCGGACACAATAGGCATTGCGATGCGAAGGGGTTTGCTTGGAGAACTAGAAGGAACGTGTATCACACGCGCAAAATCTGAGAAAATACCACACGAATTTTCTACTCTAGCAGGGATTCAAGAATCCGTACATGAAATTTTAATGAATTTGAAAGAAATTGTATTGAGAAGCAATTTGTATGGAACTTGTGACGCGTCTATTTGTGTCAAAGGCCCTGGATATGTAACTGCTCAAGATATCATCTTACCACCTTCGGTGCAAATCGTTGATAATACACAGCATATAGCTATTCTAACGGAACCAATTGACTTGTGTATTGGCTTACAAATCGAAAGGACTCGTGGCTATTGTATAAAATCGCCAAATAACTTTCAAAATGGAAGTTATCCAATCGATGCTGTATTCATGCCCGTTCGAAATGTGAATCATAGTGTTCATTCTTATGGAAATGGGAATGAAAAGCAAGAGATACTTTTTCTAGAAATATGGACAAATGGGAGTTTAACTCCTAAAGAAGCACTTCATGAAGCCTCTCGGCATTTGATTAATTTATTTATTCCTTTTTTACAGGCAGAAGAAGAAAACTTACATTTAGAAAAAAGCCAACATAAGGGTACTTTACCCCTTTTTACTTTTCATAATAAATTGGCTAAACTAAAGAAAAATCAACAAGAAATAGCATTGAAATATATTTTTATTGACCAATCAGAATTGACTCCTAAGATTTATAATTGTCTCAAAAAGTCCAATATACATACATTATCGGACCTTTTAAATAAGAGTCAAGAAGACCTTATGAAAATTAAGGATCTTTGCATAGAAGATGTCAAAGAGATATTGAGAATTCTAGAAATAGAAAAGCA